AGGGTAATTTTTTTTAATGGGGTTTGAAAAATTGACTTAATTCCCTGGGGTAAAAGTGGGGGGGGGGTCAGTTACGGATACAAGAAAATAGGTCAAATTTTTAGATACCGTATAAAAAAAAATATATATATATGTCAAAAATTTTTTAGTTTTTGGGGTTTGGCTAGAATTTTTTTGTAAGCATCACTTAAGTGGTGTGAGGGTTTGAGGGTTTTTTTGGGGGGTTGGGGGGTTTGTCAGAGATAGCTTGTGTATTTTGTTGTTTGGGAAAACTTAAATGATGGTTAAAAATAAATTTATGTCCGGCAAGCATTAATCCTATTGTAACTATTTAAGGTAATTGTGGGATAAGAATATTGACTAATATGTCCGACTACAATCTGATTGGATGGCAAAAACGTACGACTACAATATAATTGGTTCTCTCAAGCCTTGACGGCTATGCTGAGTCACAGCATCCTAAAAATAAAAGATACCAAATGCATGACACCACAGTTATGTTGGTCATGGGCTGATTAGACATTAATCCATCGAGATGTCTTATTTAAGGGGAACGTATGGGCGGTAACGCATTAAAATGGCCCTGAAGTAAGAACCAGATGTCTAGTGAAGATCATAGTTAGCTACCCCCAAGTTAAATGGGCCCGGGGCGAGAAGAGGGGCATAGGTGGGCGGGTTGTTGGTTTCACGGAGGATGGTAGATTAAGGGACCACATGTGGGAGGGGATAGTCATATGGAAGAGAAGGGTTTATGATTATAATGGTGTATGTCTATATCACGCAGATATATCCTGAACCATAAATGGAACTGAGGTTAAGAATATTCCAGTTGAAGAGGTTTGTAAGTTTAGGTTGAAGATGTAGTTGGTTATAGTGGATTGTTAGTATTATATGATATGCTGATGGTTGATAAGTTTATGTACAGATATAAGGTTATGTATTATGTAATATTAAAGTGTTGGGTACTTGCTTATATTATAGTGGAATTGAGTTTTATGTACGATAATTAATTTAATGTATTATGTAATATTTAAATTAATTATTACATGTATAATATACTAGTGGACATGAATAAAATGTACTATATACATATATATTATTAAAACAACACGATAAGTGTTGTTGAATATGTATATAAGTGTGTTCAAGGAGTAGTTTAAGTAGAATATTAGCTTTGGGGGTTAATGGTGAAAAGAAGTTTTCCTCCTTGATGTTCTGGGAAAATTTTATTTTCATTCTTGGTTTACAAGACCAAGGTAATTTATTATACTACCAGAGCAGGGTTGGGTTTAGAGTTTTATGGCTTTGCTTTCTAGTATGCCGGTTAAGGGTAGAAGGATAAGAATAATAGAGAAGTAGAGGATGGAGGCGATTTGGCCAATGAGAATAAAAGGGGTTTCTACTGGTTGTCCTCCAATTCATGTAAGTGTGATTAGGTCAGCTACTAGAATTCAAAATAGACATTGGCTTATAGGTCGAAATGTAAGACTGCGTAAAGGTGAGGTGTGGAGTAATGGAAGTAAAATTAAGATTAAGATAGATAGTACTAAGGCAATTACTCCTCCTAGTTTATTGGGGATTGAGCGTAAGATGGCATAGGCGAAAAGGAAATATCATTCTGGTTTGATATGTGGTGGAGTGTTTAGGGGGTTAGCAGGGGTGTAGTTGTCTGGGTCTCCTAGGAGATCTGGGGAAAATAGTGTGAGTGAAATAAGAATTAGGCCTATGATAATGAAGCCTAGGATATCTTTGGTAGTATAGTATGGGTGGAAAGGGATTTTGTCGGCGTTAGAGTTTAGGCCTGTGGGGTTGTTTGAGCCTGTTTCGTGGAGGAAAAGTAAGTGGACTATGACTAGGGCTGTAATGATAAATGGGAGGATGAAATGGAAGGCGAAGAATCGGGATAGGGTGGCTTTATCTACAGAAAACCCACCTCAAATTCATTCTACTAGGGTGGGTCCGATATATGGGATAGCTGATAGTAAGTTTGTAATTACTGTAGCCCCTCAGAAGGATATTTGTCCCCATGGAAGAACATATCCTAGAAATGCGGTTGCTATAATAGAAAATACTAGGAGAATACCAATATTTCAAGTTTCTAGGAAAGTGTAGGAGCCATAATAAATTCCGCGACCAATATGAAGGTATAGGCAGATGAAAAATATAGAGGCTCCGTTAGCGTGAATGTAGCGGATAAGTCAGCCATAGTTTACGTCTCGACAGATATGAGCTACAGATGAAAAGGCAGTGGTAGTGTCGGATGAGTAGTGTATTGCTAGGAATAAGCCTGTAATAATTTGTATGATTAGGCAGATACCTAGGAGAGAACCAAAGTTTCATCATACTGAAATGTTGGATGGGGTAGGGAGATCGATGAAGGCGTGATTAATAATTTTTATTAGGGGGTGAGATTTTCGTAGGTTTGTCATTAGGTTTCTATAGTTGAATTACAACGATGGTTTTTCATGTCATTAGTCTTAGTTAAACGCTAGGTAGAAATAATGATAGATTTAGTTTTGATATTTAGTGTTCTTTTAGTGGTGTGTTATGTAGGGGTTGTTATTAAGCCTTCACCTATTTACGGGGGTTTAGGGTTGCTTGTTGGTGGGTTAGCTGGGTGTGGGGTGACATTAGGTTCTGGGGGGCCATTCTTGGGAATGATAATGTTTTTGATTTATTTAGGGGGGATGTTAGTTATTTTTGGTTATACAACTGCAATAGCTTCTGAAGAATTTCCTGAGACTTGGACATCAAATTGATTTATGTTGATTGCTTATTTTGTAGGAACTGTAATAGAGCTGTTATTAATAGATCATTTTAGTAATTTGGAGAATGTGACTTTGGAGGCTAAAGTTGAGGCGGATCATGTTCCACGGTGATTACCTATTGAAGCCGAGGAAGTTGAGTTAGTGGCGGAAGATGGTTTAGGTGTGGCAGCAATATATGAAGAGGGGGGTTGAGTGGCTATAGTGGTTGGTTGAACTTTATTTGCTAGTCTATTTATTGTATTGCGGGTAACACATGGTATTTAAATTAAGAAAAGTAGTGGAATGAGTATAGAAATGAGGAATGATAAGAAGTATAATTTAATTAGGCCTTTTTGGTTGGATGTGATGGTTGAGGCATAAATGTTAATAGAGGAGATTGCTTTAGGGATAGATTTTTCTAGTCAGATTATATCTAGAGTATTAGTTGCGATGTTTTGGCTTATTTTAAAATTTATAAGAGGTAAAAGGCGGTGAAAAATTAGAGGGAAGTAACCTAAGAGGGATATAAAGTTGTGGGCTGGGGTTGGTTGTTTGGGTGGTAAAAAAAATGAAAAGTTGTATAATTCTATTGCGATAGAGAATCCTAGAAGTGTAATAATAAGGGCAGTAAGTTTGATGTATAGTGGTATTGTTATGATGGGTAAATTTATAGGTGGAGTAGAGATAGAGAAGAGGAAGCCTGCAATTAGGCTGCCTAGGGCTAATCGTAAAATAGGGTTAATTAATTTAGGGTTGTTTTCGTTAATGGGTGAGATAGGAGGGAACCGTGGTTTTGATATTAGTACTAAGAAGATAATTCGGGTGCTGTAAGCAGCTGTGAGGGATGTGGCAATTAGTGTAATGAGAAGGGCTCAGGCGTTGGTATTTGACGTGTTTATGGATTCGATGATTAGGTCTTTTGAGTAAAAACCTGTGAGGAAGGGAATTCCTGTGAGAGCTAAGGTTCCAATAATTAGGCAAGAAGTGGTAAAAGGTATTGATTTAGCTAAGCCTCCTATTTTACGGATATCTTGTTCATTGTTTAGGCTATGAATAATTGAGCCAGAGCATAGAAAAAGTATAGCTTTGAAGAAGGCGTGGGTGCAAATATGTAGGAAGGCAAGGTTAGGTTGATTAATACCTAGGGTTACTATTATTAGGCCTAGTTGGCTGGATGTGGAAAATGCTACAATTTTTTTGATGTCATTTTGGGTGAGAGCGCAGATAGCTGTAAAAAGGGTGGTGAGGGCTCCAATGCATAATATTAGGGAAAGAATTGTTTGGTTATTAGTTATAATAGGGAAAAATCGGATTAGTAGGAAAATCCCTGCAACTACTATAGTGCTTGAATGAAGAAGGGCTGAAACTGGTGTGGGACCTTCTATTGCTGATGGGAGTCATGGGTGTAGTCCAAATTGGGCTGATTTACCTATAGCTGCGAGTAGAAGGCCGTATAGGGGAAGTAAGTGTGGGTAAAAGTTAAAGTTTAGGAAAATTTGTTGAAGGTCTCATGAGTTTAAATTAATGCAGAATCAGGCTAGTGAGATGATAAGTCCGATGTCACCAATTCGGTTATAAAGGATTGCTTGTAGGGCTGCTGTATTTGCATCTGTTCGTCCGAATCATCATCCAATTAGTAGGAAAGATATAATTCCTACACCTTCTCAACCAATGAATAATTGGATAAGATTATTAGCGGTAACTAAAATAATTATAGTTAGAAGGAATATAAGGAGGTATTTCAGAAATCGATTGAGGTTTGGGTCTGAGTGTATGTATCATAGTGAAAATTCTGTGATTGATCAAGTAACTATAAGAGCTACGGGAATAAAGAGAATAGAAAAATAATCAGATTTGAAGCTAAGAGAGAGTTTTATAGAATTGATAGTTATTCAATGTCAGTTTGAAATAATAAACTCAGTGTTGTTAGAGAGATATAGTAACAGGGGGATAAGGCTAAGGAAGAATGAAGTTTTAATTGAGTAAATAATGTATTTTGAGAAATTTATAGTATTATTGGGTTGGATGATAGAAATGACTAGTGGGATTATAAGGATAAATAAGGTTAGAAAATTAATTGATTGGATATTGTGAATTACTTTCATTTGGAGTTGCACCAATTTTTTGGTTCCTAAGACCAACGGATTTCTCTTATCCTAAGAAAGTTAAGAAAGCCGTAAGTTTAATTACGGATGCTTGAGTTAGCAGTTCTAGCGTTTCTTTCTTGGTAGATAAGAAGATTGTTCTTCTATCTTTAGGTTCACAGTCTAATGTTTTTTAAACTATATCTACAATAGGGGAGGCCAAGAATAAGTTTTGGGTTAATGGAAATGAGAATAATAGGGAAAATGTGGAGTGATACAATTATATTTTCTCGTGTGAGAGTAGGAGGTATAAATTTTGTGTGTGTAGTTGATTTACCTCGTTGTGAGGAGATGATTATGTAGAAGGAGTATAAAGCTGTAATTAGAACGTTAGTTCCTATAAAAATAATGGTGAAGTTGGATCATGAAAATGAAGATGAAATAATGAGAAGTTCTCCGATGAGGTTAATTGTTGGGGGTAGAGCGAGGTTAGCTAGGCTTCCTAGTATTCATCAAATACCTAGTAAGGGAAGTATGGTTTGTAGGCCTTGGGCTAAGATTAGGGTACGGCTGTGAATTCGTTCGTAGTTTGTATTAGCTAAACAGAAGAGAAGTGATGATGTTAGACCGTGTGCGATTATAAGTGCTGTAGCTCCTATATAACTTCAAGGTGTTTGAATTATAACAGCAATAATGACTAAGGCTATATGGCTTACAGAAGAATAAGCGATTAGTGATTTTAGGTCAGTTTGTCGTAGGCAAATCGAGCTAGTTATAATTATTCCTCAGAGTGATAAAAGAATAAACGGGTAGGCTATATTTTTGTTAATAGGGTCCAATAAAATTGAGATTCGTATCATGCCATACCCCCCTAGTTTTAGGAGAATAGCAGCAAGGATTATAGAACCTGCGATGGGGGCTTCTACATGGGCTTTTGGTAGTCATAAGTGGATTCCATAGAGTGGTATTTTTACTAGAAATGCGAGTATAAATATTAACCATAGAAGGTGGTTGGATCATATGTTGTTGATTTGGGTTTGTTGAAGGTTTAGGAGGATGAAGTTTAGGGTTCCTAGGAGGTTGTAAGTGTAAATGAGGGCAATCAAGAGAGGAATAGATCCGATGAGTGTATAGAAGAGAAAATAGAGGCCGGCGTTTAAACGTTCTGTTTGATTTCCCCATCGAGTAATAATGATGAGTGTGGGGATAAGTGTTGCTTCAAATAAAATGTAAAATAATATTATGTCGGTTGTAGAGAATGTTAAAACTAGGAGGTTTTGTAAAAGAATAAGTATGGAGATATATGTTTTTTTGTAGTTTAATGGTTGATTTATTAGATGATTTTGGCTGGCTAGTAATGTGAGTGGAAGAAGCCAGCAAGTAAGAATTAAAAGAGGAGAAGATAAAGAGTCAGTAAATATGATTAGGGAAAAGTTTTGACTAAAATTGTCGTTTAGGTTAATAGTGTGTAAGGAAATTAGTGTAATTAAAAAGCTGTAAGAGGTTGTGTTTACTCAGATAAAATTATTTTTTGAAAATCAGGTTAGTGGTAAAAGTATAAATGAGGGTAAAATAATTTTTAACATTGGAGAAGGTTTAGGTTTTGGACATAGTCTGTTCCGTATGTATTTGAGATGGAAACTAACAGAGCTAATCCGATTGCAGCTTCACAGGCTGCGAATACGAGAATAGTAGTAGGGATAATTAATGAGAGTGTAAATTGAGAATTAAGAGAGGCTAATGAGATTATAAGGAATAAAGAGAGTATTATCCCTTCTATACATAGAAGTGTAGATATTATGTGTGATCGGAAGGTTAATGTTCCTAGTAGGGAGAGGAAAAAGGCTAATATTAGATTTAGGAATACTAAAGTTATATGGTATTTATGAATTAAATCATAATTTAATGGGTCGAAACCATTTGTTTTTTTTAAACTAAATACCAAATTAATCGGCTCATTCTAAGCCTTTGTAAAGTCATTCGTAGAGAAAGCCTAGGGATACAATGGTGATAAGGAATAGGGCTACTATAATAGTGGATGAGAGGTTATTGAATTGGAGGGCTCAGGGGATGGGAAGTAAAAGTGCGATCTCTAGATCGAAAAGGAGGAAGGTGATAGCAATAAGGAAAAATTTCATAGAGAATGGGAGGCGAGCAGATCCTAAAGGGTCAAACCCACATTCGTAAGGGGTGATTTTTTCTGTGTAAATATTTAGTTGGGGAAGTCAGAAAGCTAAAGTTACTAGAATTAAGGCTAAGAGGAGGTTTGTAAATAGTGCAACTAAGAAATTAATTATCCTTTTCTAGGGGTTTTCTAGATCTGTCTGATTGGAAGTCAGAGGTACTAATTATACTAAAAGGATAAGAGCCTCATCAATAGATAGATACATAAAGGAAAAGTCATACTACATCTACGAAATGTCAGTATCAGGCTGCGGCTTCGAAGCCAAAGTGATGTTTTGATGTAAAGTGAAAATTTAGTTGTCGGAAAAGGCATGTTAGAAGGAAAGTTGTTCCAATAATTACGTGAAGTCCATGAAATCCTGTAGCTATGAAGAAAGTTGAGCCGTAAATGCCGTCTGAGATTGTAAAGGGAGTTTCATAGTATTCGGATGCTTGAAGAATTGTAAAATATAGTCCTAAAAGAATGGTTAAGAGTAAGGCATAATTTATGTTAGATCGATGTCCTTCTATTAAGCTGTGGTGGGCTCAAGTGATTGTTACGCCTGATGCAAGGAGAACTGCTGTATTAAGAAGAGGTACTTCAAAGGGGTTTAATGGGGTGATTCCTGCTGGTGGTCAGTATCCGCCTAATTCGTGTGTAGGGGCTAGACTGGAATGGTAAAATGCTCAGAAAAAGCCGGCGAAGAAGAATACCTCAGAAATAATAAACAAGACTATTCCATATCGTAAGCCTTTTTGTACAACGGGTGTATGATGGCCTTGAAAAGTTCCTTCTCGAATAATATCACGTCATCATTGATATATAGTTAAAATATTGGCGAATAAACCGGTAAGTAGGAGAAAGATAGAATTAAAGTGAAACCATATGGTTAACCCGGAGGTTATTAAAAAAGCGGATAAAGCGCCTGTTAATGGTCATGGGCTTGGGTTAACTATATGGTATGCATGTGTTTGGTGGGTCATTAGGAATTTTCGTGTAAGTATAGACTAACAAGAAGTGTGAATACATAAGCTTGGATAAGTGCTACGGCAAGTTCTAAAATTGTTAGAAGAATAAGGATAATAAATGTGATAAGGGCGATTGGGGTATTGATTGAAGTTAGGGCTATTGTGGCGCTACCAATTAGATGTATGAGTAAGTGTCCTGCTGTAATGTTGGCAGTAAGACGAACGGCTAGGGCTATTGGTTGAATTAACAGGCTAATAGTTTCAATGATAATGAGTATAGGGATTAATATAATTGGTGTTCCTGTGGGGAGAAAGTGGGCTAAAGATATTTTTGTTTTATGTCGGAAGCCTAAGATTACTGCTCCTGCTCATAGTGGAATAGCTAAGCCTAGGTTTATTGAGAGTTGTGTAGTAGTAGTAAATGTATAGGGTAGAAGGCCTAGTAAGTTGCTAGAGGCAATAAAAATAATTAGTGATATCAGTATTAGTGTTCATGAGCGGCCTTTTGGTGTATGAATGAGTATTATTTGTTTTGTGATTACTTGAAGTAGTCATGATTGTGATGATAAAAATCGGTTATTTATAAACCGGTTAGATTTAGTTAAAAAAATGCTTGGAAAGAAGATAATGAAAATAACAATAGGAAGACCTATGAGTGTTGGGGTAGTGAAAGAGGAGAATAAATTTTCGTTCATTTTAGAGTTCAAGGATAAGAGGAGTAAATTAGATTTTTAGGTTTGAAATAAGGTAAAGGTAAAAAGTTAAAATTGGATAGTTTTGGTTGAAAAATGGAAAATAAGGTAATTAAAGAGAATATGATTGTAATTGCTCATGTGGAAGTATCAAGTTGGGGCATTCATTGTGGAGAATAATTTTTCTCTGTCTTTAACTTAAAAGGTTAACGCTTAAAGCTTCACAATGGTTTTTAGATTATTGTGGCAGATCAGTTTTCGAATTGTTTTAGGGGGACTACTTCTAATACAATAGGTATAAAACTGTGATTAGAACCGCAAATTTCTGAGCATTGTCCATAGAAGAGTCCAGGGCGAGTGGATGATAGGGTTGCTTGGTTTAGTCGTCCTGGAATAGCATCTGTTTTTAGTCCAAGAGATGGAATTGCCCATGAGTGAAGAACATCTTCTGATGAAATTAATATACGAATTGGAAGGTCTATTGGAAGAACGACTCGATTATCTACTTCTAGGAGTCGTAGTTCTCCTGATTTTAACTCATTTGTTGGGATCATATAAGAGTCAAAAGTGAGGTCTTCGTAATCTGTGTATTCGTAACTTCAGTATCATTGGTGGCCTATGGTTTTAACTGTAAGTGTTGGGTTATAAATCTCATCTATTATATATAGGATTCGAAGGGAAGGTAAAGCAATTAAAATTAGGATTACGGCGGGTAAAACAGTTCAAATTGTTTCTACCTCCTGTGCATTTATAGTACTTGTGTGTGTTAGTTTTGTGCTTAGTATAGCGAAAATTACATAAAGTACTAGAAAGCTGATGAGAAAGACGATTATTAGTGTATGGTCGTGAAAGTGTATGAGTTCTTCTATAATAGGGGAAGTGGCGTCTTGAAGGCCATATTGAAGTGGATAAGCCATGGAGATATACAGAGTTGTATTCTGTAATTTAACTTTGACAAAGTTATGTAATTTTTTACTAATATCTCATGAAGGGGTATTAAAGAAAGATACAGAGGTTGTGGTGTTGGCTTGAAACCAATTTTTGGGGGTTCGATTCCTTCCTTTCTTAATTCACTTTTACGAAAGTTGGTTCTTCGAATGTATGATAGGGGGGAGGGCATCCGTGAAGTCATTCTAGGTTTGTAGAAGTAGCATCTACAGATTGTACTTCTCGTTTTGATGCGAAGGCTTCTCAAATTATAAATACTATAATTAATACGGCTGTGAGGGAGATAAAAGAGCCTATTGATGAAATTACATTTCATGTAGTATAGGCATCTGGGTAATCAGAGTAACGTCGAGGTATTCCTGAAAGACCTAAAAAGTGTTGGGGGAAGAATGTTATGTTTACGCCTACGAACATTACGGCGAAGTGAATTTTTGCTCAAGTATCATTAAGGGTGTACCCTGAAAATAAGGGGAATCAATGAATGAATCCTGCTATGATAGCAAATACTGCTCCTATTGATAGGACGTAGTGAAAATGGGCTACTACATAGTATGTATCGTGAAGAACAATATCTAGAGAAGAGTTAGAAAGCACAATTCCGGTTAGGCCGCCAATTGTAAATAAGAAGATAAAGCCTAGTGCTCATAGTATTGCGGGAGATCATTTAATATTCCCTCCATGAAGAGTAGCTAATCAACTAAAAACTTTTACTCCTGTGGGGATTGCAATAATTATTGTAGCTGATGTAAAGTAGGCTCGAGTGTCTACGTCAAGACCTACGGTAAATATATGATGGGCTCATACAATAAAGCCTAGAAATCCAATAGATATCATAGCTCAAACTATTCCTATATAACCAAAAGGTTCTTTTTTTCCAGAGTAATAGGTGACAATATGTGAAATAATTCCGAACCCTGGGAGAATAAGGATGTAAACTTCTGGGTGACCGAAAAATCAGAATAGATGTTGATAAAGAATGGGGTCGCCACCCCCTGCAGGATCGAAGAAAGTTGTATTTAGGTTTCGGTCGGTTAGGAGTATAGTAATCCCTGCGGCTAAAACAGGAAGAGATAAAAGTAGAAGGACAGCAGTGATTAATACGGATCAGACAAACAAGGGTGTTTGATATTGTGTTAGGGCTGGGGGTTTTATATTGATAATTGTTGTAATAAAGTTAATGGCTCCTAGAATAGATGAAACCCCAGCTAAATGTAAGGAGAAAATAGTTAGGTCTACTGAGGCTCCTGCATGGGCTAAATTTCCTGCTAGTGGGGGATAAACAGTTCAACCTGTTCCTGCTCCGGCTTCAACTATAGAAGAAGCTAGTAATAGAAGGAATGAAGGGGGTAGTAGTCAGAAGCTTATATTATTTAGTCGTGGGAAGGCTATATCCGGGGCTCCAATTATTAGGGGGACAAGTCAGTTTCCAAACCCTCCAATTATCATTGGTATAACTATAAAGAAGATTATAATAAATGCGTGAGCTGTTACGACTACATTATAAATTTGGTCATCACCAAGAAGAGCTCCTGGTTGCCCAAGTTCTGTTCGGATTAAAATGCTAAGGGCGGTTCCCACTATCCCTGCCCAAGCACCAAATATAAGATATAAAGTACCAATATCTTTATGGTTAGTTGAGAATAATCAGCGAGTGATGAACATAGGTAAAATGGCTGAGATAAAGCATTAGACTGTAAATCTAAATACAGAGGGTCTTTCCCTCTTTTTGCCAAAGGCTCTGAGGTGGGTTTCCATGTTGAATTGCAAATTCGAAGAAGCAGCTTGCTGCTGCCAGGGCTTTCTCCCGCCTTTTTTTTTCTTAGGCGGGAGAAATAAACTGAGGCCAGATGTTGTTGGGCGTTCGGCTGTTAATCGAATTTTCGTAAGTTTAAATCTTACCAGTTTAGGAGGACTTAGCTTAATTAAAGCGGTTGATTTGCGTTCAGATAATGTAAGAAGATTCTTACAGTCCTTAGCAGAAGTTAAACAAATGTTGTTTACTTAGGGCTTTGAAGGCTCTTGGACTTTTTATCCTAAACTTCTAGTTAATATAGGTTAATTAATAGGGGTGAGATGGGTAGGGCTGTTGAGGATACAATAATTAAGGGTGCTATGAGGAATAAATATTTTTGTTTGTTTTGGTGGGTATAAAATTTAGAGTTGTTATTGGATGGTAATACTGTTATGGATGATGCGTAAATTAGGCGTATGTAGAAGAAGAGATTTAGTAGGGCTATTAGGGCTATAGATAGGGCTATGAAGATGGAGTTATTTTTTGTTAGTTCTACAATGATTATTCATTTTGGTAGGAAACCAGTGAGTGGTGGTAGGCCTCCTAGGGAGAGGAGAATAACTAGGGATGTGGAGGTTAAAAGGGGGAGTTTGTTTCATGTTTTTGAAAGTATAATGATAGAAGTAGTAGAGAGGATGTGTATAGTAAAAAATATAGAGGTTGTGAGGAGAATGTAGATTAGTAGGTTAAGAATTATTATTATTGGGTTAAACATTGAGATTGCAACTATTCACCCTATATGGGCGATAGAGGAGTATGCTAGGATTTTTCGTATTTGTGTCTGATTTAGGCCTCCTCACCCTCCTAAAAGGATTGAGAGAGTTGCAGAAATAGGAATGATTGCAGGATTAGTTATGTAGGAGATGTTATATAAGATGATTAAGGGGGCAATTTTTTGTCATGTGAGAAGTAAGAGGCCGTTTAGGATGGGGATTGCTTGAGTTACTTCAGGGACTCAAAAGTGGAAAGGCGCTAAGCCTAGTTTAATTATTAGGGCAATTAGGATAAGATAATAAATATATTGTTGAGTGTTTGGGGTTAGTTGTCAAATACCTAAATTGTGGTAATTTAGTGTAATAGCTAGTAGAAGAATTATTGATGCGGTAGATTGTGTTAAGAAATATTTGGCTGCTGCTTCAATGGCTCGGGGGTTAAAGGTTTTTAAGAGAATAGGAATTATTGCTAGAGTACTTATTTCTAGACCTGTTCATATGATTAGCAGGTGTGTGCTTGTAATGGTAATAATAGGTCCTAGGAAAATAGTAATTAAAATGATAGTGTAAATTATTAGTACGGGAAGGATTGAAACCAACATTTCCGGGGTATGGGCCCGGTAGCTTTGTTTAGCTGACCTTACTAAAATTATAGGATTTGGTGTAGTGGTAGCACAGAGATTTTTGAGGTCTTTGGTTTAGGTTCAAAACCTAAAGTCCTAGAAACAAGAGGATTTAAACCTCTATGATTTACTCTATCAAAGTAACTCTATTGTCAGACATGTTTCTTAAATGTATGGGGGGATATTGGCTATAACGAATGGTAAAGAGATATGTCATATACATAATGCTAAGGTTAGTGGAAGAAAGTTTTTTCAGAGGAGATGTATGAGTTGGTCATATCGAAATCGTGGGTAGGCGGCTCGAATTCATAGGAATAGGGATGTTAGGATGAGGGTTTTTGTAATAAATTCTAGGGTAAAGAGTTCAGGGTTTTGGGGATAGAAAGAGGGTCCAAGGAAAATAATTGTGGTGAGAGCATTTATTAGGATAATATTAGTATACTCTGCTATGAAAAATAGTGCGAATGGACCTGCAGCATACTCTACGTTAAAGCCAGATACAAGTTCTGATTCTCCTTCTGTTAGGTCAAATGGGGCTCGGTTCGTTTCGGCTAATGTAGAGATAAATCATATGAGGGCTAAAGGTCAGAATGGAAGAATAAATCAAGTTTGTTCTTGTGAGTAGGATAATATGGTTAGGGAAAATGATCCATTTATTGTTAAAACAGATAAAATAATAATTGCGAGTGTTACTTCATAGGAGATAGTTTGGGCAACTGCTCGGATGGCTCCAATAAGGGAATACTTTGAGTTGGATGCTCATCCTGATCATAGGATTGAATATACAGCTAGGCTTGACAAAGCTAAAATAAATAGGGCTCCAAGGTTGAGGTTTGTTAGTGGGTGGGGTGTTGGTAGTGGAATTCAGAGAGAAAGTGCTAGTGTGATGGCTAAAGTAGGAGCGAAAATAAACAGGGAAATGGATGAAGCTGATGGGCGGAGGGGTTCTTTGGTGAAGAGCTTTATAGCGTCAGCGAATGGTTGGAGAATTCCGTATGGTCCTACAATGTTAGGACCTTTTCGGAGTTGTATATAACCCAGAATTTTTCGTTCTGTGAGGGTTAAAAAGGCTATAGCAAGTAAGATAGGAAAGATAACGAGAATAACGTTTAAAAAGTATATTATTAGAGAGAGGATTTGAACCTCTGGGAATAAGGTTTTAAGTCTTACGCAATTACCAGGCTCTGCCACGCTAATTAAGCCCTTGTCTTGGGCTGTGTTTGTATAAAATATATTGAGATGAATTCATATAATATTTAAGAGCGCTTAAGTAAAGTGGGCTCTATTTCTCTTGTCCTTTCGTACTGGGAGAAATTATTATAATAGATAGAAACCGACCTGGATTACTCCGGTCTGAACTCAGATCACGTAGGACTTTAATCGTTGAACAAACGAACCCTTGTTAGCTGCTGCACCAACAGGATGTCCTGATCCAACATCGAGGTCGTAAACCCTATTGTCGATAAGGACTCTTAAATAGGATTGCGCTGTTATCCCTAGGGTAACTTGGTCCGTTGATCAAATTATTTTTGGGTCAATAATTGACAAGGTTTATTTTGGCACGTTAGCCTAAATTTTAGTCATTCGGAGGATTTTTTTTTCTCCGAGGTCACCCCAACCAAAATTTATAGCTCAGAATTAAATTACAGTAGATTAAAAATGAGCTAGTTAATTAAAGCTCCATAGGGTCTTCTCGTCTTATTATTTCATACCCGCCTCTTCACGGGTAGGTCAATTTCACTGATTGAGGATAAGAGACAGTAAAACCTTCGTGTAGCCATTCATGCAAGTCCCTAATTAAGGAACAAATGATTATGCTACCTTTGCACGGTCAGGGTACCGCGGCCGTTAAACGTTAGTCACTGGGCAGGCAGTGCCTCTAATACTAGAAATGCTAGAGGTGATGTTTTTGGTAAACAGGCGAGGTTTGTGTTTGCTGAATTCCTTTTACCCTTTTTAATCTTTCCTTAAGTACACACCTGTGTTGGGTTAACAATAAAATAATAGGTGAGTTAAAATTTGGTGTATTTCTATTGTTTTGTTAACTAACAGTGAGTATTCGTGCTGTTATACACTTGTGTGGGGAGAAGTTATTCTTGTTACTCATACTAACATTATCTCATCTATTTGGTAAATGTAATAGATTGACCCTATAATATTCTAGGAAGTTCAGTAAATTAATGGGATTGGAAAAAAGAAAATGTTGAGCTTGAACGCTTTCTTTATTGGTGGCTGCTTTTAGGCCAACTAAGGATGTAAATAGTGTTATGTTATTCTCTAGAGAAGGTTGTATCCTGTGTTTCAAGGGCTGTCCCCCTTGAAACTATATTTTAAACTTACGTTTGTAGTGTTAAGTCTTTGAAGTAAGTTTAAAGTTGAACTAAAATTCATTTATAGGGTAACCAGCTATCACCAAGCTCGTTAGGTTTTTCACCTCTACCTAGTAATCATCCCACTATTTTGCCACATAGATGGGTTCATTCATAAAATTGTTATTAGGTAGCTCGTTTGGTTTCGGGAAAAATAACTAAAGTTCGTTTTGTTATTATTTTCTAGTTAGTTCATTATGCAAAAGGTAAAAGGTTTAATCTTTGCTTTTTTGTACTTAGGATTTTTTCAGTCTTTCCCTTACGGTACTTTCTCTATAGCGCCAAAAAATATTTCTATCACCTATACTTTATTTTATTAATAAATGTTTTGATTTAAGGTTATTTGGGTAGTTGAATTTGGTTAAGTTTGGGCTAGAATAATGTTCAGAGTGTCCATTGGAATGGAATCTTCTGGGTGTAAGCCAGGGGCTTTAAGTTAAGCTACACTATGATTTTTCCAAGCACACTTTCCAGTATGCTTACCATGTTACGACTTGTCTCCTCTAATATGTTTCTTTGTTGTTTTTAGGTAGGAGAAAAAAGTTTAATACTTGAGGAGAGTGACGGGCGGTGTGTACGTACTTCATTGCTATGTTCAATTAAGCACTCTATTCTTAATTTACTGCTAAATCCTCCTTCGCCTTTTTTTTTCAAAAAAGGTTCCGTGTGTTCTTGGGGAGAAAATGTAGCCCATTGTTGCCCACCTCATAGGCTACACCTTGACCTAACGTATTTATGGGTAAATCATTGGGCTTACTATTGTTCCTTAACAGGGTTTGCTGAAGATGGCGGTATATAGGCTGAATTAGCAAGAGGTGGTAAGGTATAACGGGGTTTATCGATTATTTAACAGGCTCCTCTAGACAGATGTAAAGTACCGCCAAGTCCTTTGAGTTTTAAGCAATTGCTAGTAGTTCCCTGGCGAGTTATTTTGTTAAAAGAATTACCTAGGTTTATGGCTAAGCATAGTGGGGTATCTAATCCCAGTTTGGATCTTAGCTTTCGTGTATCAAGCTTATTAGGAATACTTTCGTCATTGATTATTATAAGGGCCATGAAAATTTTACTTAAGGGGCCGTTTTCTATCCTATTAATTTTTAGTCTTTTTACACTCCCTACGCCGTATGATTATTAGTATGGGTTTATCGTATGACCGCGGTGGCTGGCACGATATTTACCAACCCTAAAAGGTATGACTAAGTCAAACTTTCGTTTATTGCTTAATTTTTATCACTGCTGTAACCCGTGGGGGTGTGGCTAGGCAAGGTGTCTTTAGCAACTATTAGTGTGCTTGATACCCTCTCCTTTTTGTCTAAAATATAGATTCTAAGGGATTTTACACCGGAGCGTGGAGTCTGGCATGTGTAAGTCTACCTACAACTAATAATAAGGCCAGGACCAAACCTTTGTGTTTATGGGATAAACTATCCGTCTAAGCATTTTCAGTGCTTTGCTTTATTTTAAGCTACATTAAC